ATGTATCTTTTAGTTTTGTTTTTCCCTTTAATTGGGGCGGTTTTAGTTGGTTCTTTTGGACGAAAAATAGGGGAAAAGGGTGCTGGTGTTTTAACTTCCTGTTGTTTAATTATAAGTCTTTCTTATTCTGTTTTTATTGGGGCAGAAATTTTATTTAACTCAACAATAACATATATTAAGTTGTGAAAGTGATTTGATTCAGGATCTTTCCTTGTTTTTTTTGGTTTACAATTTGATTGTTTAGTTGTGATTATGTTGTTTGTTGTTTTTATTGTTTCTACTTTGGTTCATATTTTTTCTATTGCCTACATGCGAGGAGATCCCCATGTCCCACGGTTTATGTCTTATCTTTCTTTGTTTACTTTTTTAATGGTTGTTTTAGTAACAAGTGATAATTTCCTTCAGTTATTTATTGGCTGGGAGGGGGTAGGCCTTTGTTCTTATTTATTAATTAATTTTTGATTAACAAGATTAGAAGCAAACAGAGCTGCGATTAAAGCAATGTTAGTAAATCGAGTGGGGGACATTGGGTTGCTTTTAGCAATGTTTCTTATTTGAAATGTTTTTGGGACCTTAGACTTTTCTTCTGTTTTTAATTTAGTTTTTTGTTGTTCTGATCAAATTTTTTTTATTTGTTTATTCTTGTTCTTAGGAGTGGTTGGGAAATCGGCTCAATTGGGGCTACACACTTGATTACCGGATGCAATGGAAGGTTAGTTGGGCCTTTTAATTAAAAAATTAATTAAAAACGCCACTATGCACTGGAAAGACAATCGTCTATCAGTGGGCTAAAAAAACTTTTTATGGATGCCCAAGAGACTTTATGTGGCCTACTTTTTTTTATATTATAAAAGCTTTTGTTGTTCTTGTCCCTTTACTTATTGCTGTGGCATATTTAACTTTAGCAGAACGAAAGGTTTTAGGGTACATGCAAGCAAGAAAAGGACCTAATGTGGTTGGGGGGGGGTTGCTTCAGCCTTTTGCGGATGGGATTAAGTTATTTCTTAAAGAAATGGTTATTCCCCATCGAGTGAGTGGGTTTGTTTATCTTTTAGCCCCAGTTCTTTCTTTTATTTTGGCTTTTATTGTTTGGGGTATTCTCCCTTATAATAAGGGGGTTGGAATAAGTGATTTTAAAATTGGTCTTTTATGAATCATGGCGATTTCTTCTGTGAGTGTTTATGCTATTTTAATGTCGGGCTGAGGCAGTCGTTCTAAATATGCTTTTTTAGGTGCGGTCCGAGCTGCGGCGCAAATGATTAGTTATGAGGTTTCTATTGGTTTAATTATTATTTCTGTTCTTTTATGTGTTGGGTCTTTGTCTTTAAATGAAATTGTATTAACACAAAATGAAATTTGGTTTTGTTTTCCCCTTTTTCCTGTTGTTATAATGTTTCTCGTTTCTATTTTAGCAGAAACAAACCGTGCTCCCTTTGATTTAACAGAAGGAGAGTCGGAGCTAGTGTCGGGGTACAACGTAGAGTACGCTTCGATGTCTTTTGCTCTATTTTTTCTTGCCGAATATGCTCATATTATATTTATGAGTTGTTTAACTGTTCTTTTATTTTTTGGAGGATGGTTGCTTTTGCCCCTTGGTTTTAAAACCGTTTTTATTGTTTTATTTTTTTTATGGGCACGGGCCTCTTTCCCTAGGGTCCGGTATGATCAATTGATGGCCCTATTATGAAAGGGGTATTTACCTTTAAGTTTAGGGATTGTTATTTTTGTTGCCAGTATTTTATTCGGGTTTAATGGTTCTCCTCCGATTTAATGTGCCACTGGTCAAAGCCTGGTTTTGCTTGGAGGTTGTTTAAAAAACATTAATGAGTGGTGCTTATTTTGATCAATTTAATATTGTGTGATTATTTGGTGTGACGAACTCGGCAGTAATGATGGGCCTTACAGTTATTATTGTTTTATTGTTTTTAAATGGGGTGGATCTCATCCCAAAAAGATGGCAATCTATTTTAGAGTTAACATATAGTCATTTTTATCGTGTTATAGAAGACAATTTGGGAGGGGAGGGGTTGAAGTATTTCTCTTTTGTTCTCTCTCTTTTTTTCTTTGGGGTTTGTTTGAATGTGCTGGGTTTATGCCCATATGTTTTTACTCCAACCGTTCATATTATAGTTACATTGGGTTTATCTTTTTCAATAATCATCGGTGTCACTCTTGCTGGTTTTTGGAGGTTTAAGTGAGATTTTTTTAGTGTTTTTATGCCAAGCGGAGCCCCTCTTGGGCTTGCCCCTTTGTTAGTTTTAATTGAAACAGTTAGTTATATCTCACGGGCTATTTCGTTAGGAGTTCGTTTGGCGGCTAATTTATCGGCTGGGCATCTATTATTTGCGATTTTAGCTGGGTTTGGGTTTAATATGTTAATTGCAAGTGGGCCGGCGGGGCTATTGCCCTTGTTAATAATGGTTTTTATAACACTATTAGAAGTGGCGGTGGCCGTAATTCAGGCTTATGTTTTTTGTTTATTAACAACTATTTATTTAGCAGACACACTGATTTTACATTAATGGGTCTTTTTTGGCTAGTTCTTTTTGTTGGGATCATAAGTGTGACGGGGGCTTCAAGAGAAAAAAGGAGTGTGTTAAAAAAACGGGCCTTAGAGTGATCTATGGCTATTTTTTTTAGCTCTTTAGTTTTGTGGGGCGGATTTGACTGAGAAGGACATTTTCAATTTATTCATCAAATAGAATGAGAAATGCTTTTTATCTTGGACTGAGGCCCTATTATTTTTGCCTTGGATGGTGTTTCTTTGTTTTTTTTGCTTTTAACAACTTTTTTAATACCGATTTGTGTTTTAATCAGTCAAAAATCTATCCGGTTTTTATTTAAAGAATTTCTTTTATGTTTATTTTTTTTAGAAGTGTTTTTAGTCGGTGTGTTTTTGGTGTTTGATCTTCTTTTATTTTATATTTTTTTTGAGGGGATTTTAATCCCAATGTTCTTTTTAATTGGAATTTGGGGGTCCCGAGAAGAAAAGGTTCGCGCTTCTTTTTATTTTTTTTTTTTTACTTTTGCGGGGTCCGTGTTTTTTTTTTTTACAATCCTTTTTTTGTATCGAACAACAGGGGCAACAGATTATTTTCTTTTGCTTAATCTTAGGCTGTCTCCCAATGTTCAGAAGTGGGCCTTAATTGGCGTCTTTCTTAGTTTTGCAGTTAAAATTCCCTTAATCCCGTTTCATATTTGGCTTCCCCAAGCACATGTGGAAGCCCCTGTTGCGGGCTCAGTTATTTTAGCTGGGATTTTATTAAAACTAGGGGGGTATGGGGTTTTACGGTTTTCTTGGCCTCTCTTCCCTGCGGCTTCTGAATATTGATCTCCTGTTATTGTTTTTTTTTCTGTTTTGGCTGTTGTTTATGGGGGTTTAATGACATGTCGTCAGGTTGACTTTAAACGACTAGTTGCTTATTCTTCGGTGGCACACATGGGCTTAGTTCCTCTAGGGGTTTTTACACATATTATAGAAGGGCTTGTTGGAGCTGTTTTTTTAATGTTAGCCCATGGTTTTGTTAGTTCCGCTCTTTTTATTGGGATTACGTATTTATATGATCGCCATCATACTCGTTTAATTAAATATTATCGTGGCTTGGCTTTAACGATGCCGCTTTTTGCTATTTCAATGTTAATTTTGTCCTTAACAAACATGGGCTTCCCGTTAAGTAGTAATTTTGTTGGAGAGTTTTTTTCTTTGTTAGCAGCTTTTAAGTATCATTTGGGGGTTGGGGGTTTTGTTGTTTTAGGAGTTATTTTTTCTGTTGTTTATTCTCTTAGTTTGTTTAATCGGATTTCTTTTGGGGGCGGTTCTAATTATCTTCTTTTTAACAGAGATTTAAGTCGACAAGAAGCTTTTGTCATGCTTCCTTTTCTTGTAATTATTTTTTTTGGGGGCGTTGTCCCTTTTTTTATTCTTGATTTAATAAGAAATTGTCTTGTGTTTAGTCCGATTGGATAGTCTTTCGGTTTGCGGGCCGTGTTTGCTGTTTTTGTATTAATGGTGTGTCCTTTGGTTTTGGGGAAAATAAAGTGTTTGGTCTGGGTTATACATGCTAGTGGAGGCGAACAGGTGAGGAGGAAATAAAAAAGATTTTTTTTTATTTTTTGTATTAGGAAAAGAGGCGTTTTTTTCTTTTTTCCGAAGACGCATGGTTTAACCACATTTTCACTGAGACAAGGGAAGACTTAGCAGCAGTAAAGAATTTTGTGCAATATACGAAAGTGGGACATGGGCAGAACGAAGGAACCTGTCAAATTAAGTGCCAGCAGACGCGGTGAAACTTAAAGGTTTGTTTTTTTTTTTAAGCAAAAAGTGTGTGAAAGGAAAGAGTTTTAAGTAAATAGAATTTTTTTAGTAATGGTTAAATGTTAAAAGAAAAAAAAAGAATTTTCAATGTGAAGACGATTTATTTTGTTCTTAGACACGAAGGCTATGGTAATAAACAGGATTAGATACCCTGGTAGTCTGTGCAGTAAACAGAAATCGCTTGAGTAGTACGGTCGCAAGACTAAAATTCAAAAAACTTGGCTGTTCATTGTTAATTAGAGGAGCGTGTTGCTTAATTCGATAATCCGCGAGTTACCTTACCTAAACTGGAGCTTTTACAGGTGTTGCATGGCCGTCGTCAATTTATGTTTGAGACAAATAGGTTTAACCCTACAAAGGTTGAAGTCAGGTCTTATTGCCTTTATGTTTAGGGGTTAAATGCGCTACATTTTTTTATTCAAATTAAAATAAAAGTTCGGGTGGGTCTTTGAAAAAAGAACCTCAAGTTGAATTTAATAGTAATTGAAAAGTAGAGCGTTTCAATGAATTAAAGGCAATGTTAGTACAAATTGCCCGTCGCCTCTGCTAAGGTGTTCAAAGCAGAGTAAGTCGTAACATAGTAAGGGTGAGGGAACTGGCTCTTCGGATGCAAAAGGATTTTTCTTTTAAAAAGATAGTTTGACGCATAACTATTTTAGAATCACTAAAAACATAGATGCCTAGTTATGACTATCATCTTGTGGAGTTTTCTCCTTGACCTTTTATTGGAGCTGCCGGGGCCTTCTTCTTGACTGTGGGGGCAGTTGTTTTTTTTCATTATGGTTTGACTTTTTTTTTGGGTTTAGGGGCGCTGATTGTACTTGGGGTGATGTTTGTTTGATGACAAGACATTATACGAGAAGCGACTTTTCAGGGACACCATTCTTTAGTTGTAAAGCAAGGCCTTAAGTATGGCATGCTTTTGTTTATTCTTTCAGAAGTTTTGTTTTTTTTTTCTTTTTTTTGAGCTTTTTTTCATAGTAGTTTGGCTCCGGCTATTGAACTTGGGGTTGTGTGACCACCGCAAGGTGTTCATGCGCTAAATCCTTTTTCTGTTCCATTGTTAAACACGGCCGTTTTATTGAGTTCTGGGGCATCGGTAACGTGGGCCCATCATGCTATAATAAGTGGGAATAAGAAAGAAGCGGTTGCAGGTTTGTCTTTGACTATTTTATTGGGTGTGGTGTTTACAGGTTTACAGGCCCTTGAATATTATGAAGCTCCCTTTGCTCTTTCCGATTCTGTTTATGGCTCCACTTTTTTTGTTGCAACAGGGTTTCATGGGTTACACGTGATAATTGGAACAACTTTTTTGTTTGTTTGTTTTCTTCGGTTACTTTCCAATCAGTTTACCCGTGGCCAACATCTGGGTTTTGAAGCGGCCAGTTGATATTGGCATTTTGTCGATGTTGTTTGGTTGTTTTTATATCTTTCAATTTATTTGTGGGGTTCTTAGGGTTTTTTAGAGATGAGCCAGAGGCTTGGGTTTTGGGGTTTCAGGATGTGGCAGACCCGGTAGTAGAAGAAATTGTTTTTTTTCATGATCAAGTAATGTTTTTATTAATCATTATTGTCACTGTTGTTTTATGGCTTATTGTGGAAGCTTTTTGAAATAAATTTTATGATCGTAATTTAGTTGATGGTACTTTTTTAGAAATTGTTTGAACAATAATCCCCGCTGTTATATTGATTTTTATTGCACTACCCTCGTTAAAATTGTTGTATTTAATGGACGAAATCATTTCTCCTGCTTTAACAATTAAAGTCATTGGCCATCAATGATATTGGTCTTATGAATACTCTGATTATGAAGGCGAGACGTTAGCTTTTGATTCTTATATGGTTCCGTCTTCGGATTTAATTTCAGGGAAAAACCGTTTACTTGAAGTGGATCAAAAACTTGTTGTTCCAATTGGAACTCATATAAGATTTTTAGTGACGGGAGCCGATGTCTTGCATTCTTTTGCGGTCCCTTCTTTAGGATTAAAAGTAGACGCTGTGCCTGGCCGTTTAAATCAAACTGGTGTTTTTATCAAACGACCGGGGGTTTTTTTTGGGCAATGCTCTGAGATTTGTGGGGCGAATCACTCTTTTATGCCTATTGTTATAGAGGGAGTCGGGTTAAATGAATATACTCAACACCTAAGCTTTTGGCGAGATGTATTATAAGTATTTAGTTGTTGTCATGGTTTTATTTTTATTAGGAGGTTGGGGGGTAGTTTTAAATCGAGGACATTTTATTATAATGATTGTTTCAATTGAACTTGTTTTATTAGCAACTTTTTTTTTTTTTTTGATAAATTCTAAGGAAATAGACGCTTTAATAGAACAGGTTTTTATGATAATGGGTTTGACAATTGCGGCGGCAGAGTCTTCTATTGGCTTGGCTCTTTTAGTGGCCTATTACCGAATTAGGGGAACGATTGTTTTAAAATCCTTTAGTTCTTTACGGGGTTAATATGGTGGGTTTCTTTTTTTTTGTTTTAATAGCAGTTGTCTTAGCCGGGGTATTTTCTAGTATTTCTTTTTTTATTGGAGAAAAAAGACCGGACCGAGAAAAAGTGTCTGCTTATGAGTGTGGGTTTGTACCTTTTAGTTTTCTGGGGCGCCCCTTTTCTGTGCGGTTCTTTTTAATTGGTATTTTGTTCTTAATTTTTGACTTAGAAATTTCTTTTTTATTTCCTTGGTGTGTTTTATATAATTCACTTGGACCTTTTGGGTTTTGAGCCATGGTTGGGTTTTTGTTTATATTAACTGTTGGCCTGGTTTATGAGTGACTAAAAGGAGGGCTAGAATGGGAGTAAAAAAAAGTAGAAGAAAAAGTCCTGTCTATTATGAGATTAATAGATTAATTTTATACCAACTCCGGTTTCTGCCTTAATCCATGCGGCAACAATGGTTACGGCAGGTGTTTTTTTGTTAATTAGAGCTTCCCCTCTTTTTGATGTCGTTCCTTTTATGTTGGTTTTTATAACGATAATAGGGGTGTTAACAGTTTTTGTTGCGGGAACAATTGGTCTTGTTCAAAATGATTTAAAAAAAATAATTGCTTATTCCACTTGTAGTCAATTGGGGTATATGGTTGTGGCTTGTGGTCTTTCTCATTTTTCTATTGGTCTTTTCCACTTAATGAATCATGCTTTTTTTAAGGCTTTGTTATTTTTAAGTGCTGGTTCTTTAATTCATGCAATGATAGACGAACAAGACATAAGAAAAATGGGGGGCTTATTACAAATCATACCTTTGACTTATATTTTTTTTATTATAGGCTCTTTTTCTTTAATGGGATTTCCTTTTTTAACCGGGTTTTATTCAAAAGACTTAATCTTAGAAGTTACTTTTGGGCAATATTATTTAATTTTTGTTTATTGGCTAGGTTGTTTTTCTGTTTTATTAACAGCAATGTATTCAATCCGTTTGGTTTATTATGCCTTTTTCTCTAATACAAATTCTAAAAGGGCGGTTTTTGCCTCGTTAAAAGAGGGAGAGGGCCTTTTGTTGGCCCCTTTGGGGGTTTTAGCCTTAGGTAGTCTTTTTTGGGGTTATTTATGTAAAGAAATTGTGTGGTCTTTTCAAATGGGGCTTTCGCCAATGCTTTTTTTTAAAATAAAAATGCTTCCTGTTATAGTAAGTATTATGGGGGCATTGGGGGTTATTTTTGTTTTATTTAATTTTTCTTCTAAAATATTGTTTTTTTTGTTTTCTCTTTATACCTTTTTTGGCTCTGCTTGACAAATAAATTCTTTTTTTAATTTTTTTTTTATAAAAAAAATCTATAAAACGGGGCATCTGATTATGAATTTAACTGTTGACAAAGGTGTCTTAAAGCTGGTTGGGCCCAGGGGCCTTGTTCAATTTCTAGTCCGCCAAATTCAAAGACTTAGTGATTTACAGTCGGGGCAAGTTTTTAATTATGCTTTAGTTATACTAATTGGTGTTGTCATATTTATTTGGGGAGGTTTTTTGGGTCGGGGGTTTTAAAAAAAAAAAGTGTTATGATAAAGCAAAAATTAATTGAGGTAGTTTTTTCAATAGGCCTCAAGGTTCGGGAGTTTTTCTATTTTCTGTTTAGTAGGGGAGCCAATTTAATAAGAACTGTTTTTTGGGAGATTCGTGCTTTTTTTTCTTTTGAGCGGCTGTCTACAGGGGCGTACCAGTTTCGAGTGTATCTATTACTGCTTTTGTTTTATTTTTTATTTTGTTATTTTTTTTCTTTAGGTGTATGGGGGGACCCTGTTCTTTGTGTATCGCGAGTTCCGGGGGCTTCTCAGTATTCGGTACCTCCATTTCTGCGTGTGGGACCAGTTCCGGAGCTTTCTCAAAGTTTGATCCCTCCCTCTATGCATGAGGAACCAGTTCCGGAGCTTTCTCAGGGTTTGACTCCTCCCTCTATGCATGTGGAACCAGTTCCGGAGCTTTCTGAGGGTTTGATCCCCCCATATTCGGAGCCTCCTCAGGCTTCAACCTTGTCATCTCGGGAAATAGCACGCGGGTATGTCACACCGCGCAATATGACTTTAATTGGGTCGGAGTGTCCTGTTTTTAAACAACCGTCTCACTTTGTGGCGGGAAATGTTAGGGTCCCTAGGCACAGGGTGATTTCAGAAGAGCCAGAGGCTGCTGTAAACGAGTGTATCTGTTGTTAGGCTTAGGATTTGTTATTTTTGTTGCCAATATTTTATTCGGGTTTAATGGTTCTCCTCCGATTTAATGTGCCACTGGGCAAAGAAAACCCTCTTTTGTCTCTGGTCAATGGATTCTTAGTGAATTTGCCCTCTCCCTCCAACATAAGTTATTTTTGAAATTTTGGGTCTTTATTGGGCCTGTGTTTGGTGCTACAAATTATAACAGGCTGTTTTTTGTCTATGCATTATTGTCCAGATGTTAATTTAGCTTTTGCTTCTATCGGCCATATTATGCGGGATGTGAACTCTGGTTTTTTATTAAAATATTTACATGCAAATGGTGCTGCTTTATTTTTTTTTTGTCTTTATGTTCATGTTGGGCGGGGCTTGTATTATGGGAGTTATTTGAAATTTCATGTTTGAAGTGTTGGGGTTGTAATTTTTTTATTAACGATGGCGACGGCTTTTATGGGTTATGTTTTGCCTTGAGGGCAAATGTCTTTTTGAGGAGCCCCTGTTATCACAAATTTATTGTCTGCTATTCCTTACTTTGGGGTAGACATTGTTCAATGGGTTTGAGGGGGTTTTAGTGTTTCTGGGGCAACCTTAAATCGGTTTTTTAGTTTACATTTTTTACTTCCTTTTTTTTTGGTTGTTTTTGTTTTTATTCATTTAATGTATTTACATGTTGATGGGTCAAATAACCCGACGGGGTTAAACTCTTCTAATGAGAATGTTTCTTTCCATACTTTTTATACTTCAAAAGATCTTTTTGGGTTTTTTTTTCTTTTTATTTATTTTTGTTTGTTTGTTTTTTTTTGACCTAATTTGTTGGGGGACTCGGAAAACTTTATTCAAGCGAACTCTTTGGTCACTCCTGTGCACATTCAGCCAGAATGGTATTTTTTATTTGCTTATGCAATCTTGCGTTCAATACCCAATAAGTTGGGGGGGGTCATTGCAATGTTTTGTAGCATTTTAGTTTTGTTTTTACTACCAATTTTACACAAAAGTGTACTAAAGGGGTGTTCTTTTCGCCCTCTTGGGCGTGTCGCCTTTTGATTTTTGCTTGTTGATTTCGGCCTTTTAACTTGAATTGGGGCACAGGTAGTCGAAGAGCCTTTTATTACAATTGGTCAGATTCTTTCTTTTTTTTATTTTTTTTATTTTTTAGTTCTTGTTCCTGTCCTTGGTCTTTTAGAAAACCAATTATTAAAAAAAGATTAGTGAGTTTTTTTTTTTAGGGTGTTCTCTCTTGACTTTAGTTATTTTAGGCCTCCATAGTTTTCTTTTAAAGTTTTCTGTTTTTTTTTTATTAATTTTTTTTTCTCTTTATTCTTTTAATTTAGAAGGGGGGAAAGTTCTTGTTTTAATTGGGGTTTTTGCTGTTTTATTTTTATTGGGGCCAAAAAAAGAAGAACAAACAGAGGTTCCTGTTTTAAGCTTAATTATTGTTTTTGGTATTTTTTGTTTAATTTCTTCTACTAATTGACTTTCTGTTTATTTAGCAATCGAACTTTCTACTCTTTGTTTTTTTGTTTTAATTGCCCGCGGATCGGGGTATAGCGCAGAAGCAGGGTTAAAGTATTTTGTTTTAGGTGCGCTTTCTTCTGGTTTGTTTTTATTTGGGTGTGCTTTATTATGTGGTATTGGGGGGAATGTACATCTGGCATATCTAGATCTAATTATTAACTCGAAACAAACTTTTTCGGATGTCTGTCCTCCAGTCGGGTATATTTTAATTTTAGGGGCCCTTTTTTTTAAATTGTCTGTTGCTCCTTTTCATATGTGGGCTCCAGATGTATATGAAGGAGCCCCAACAAAAATTGTTTTATTATTGGCCACTGTGCCGAAGATAGGGATTTTTTCTCTTTTAATTGCGCTCGGTTTGCCGGTTAATTCTTTATTAATTGGGGTTGTTTTTTCTTTATTTGTTGGAACTTTAGGGGCCTTAAACCAAACAAAAATTAAACGACTATTGGCCTATAGTAGTATTGGTCATATGGGCTTTATTCTATGGGGCTTCGAGAGTGGTTCCTTTGAAAGTTTACAAGCCAGTTTGGTCTATCTTTTTATATATGTTATTATGACTATCTGTGTTTTTTCTCTTATATTGGGCTTTCATTTATATAAGAATTTACTTATAGAATTTAGTGGGGTGTCTCGATTTTTACCTCTTTTTGCCGTTACTTTAGGCGTCGTATTTTTTTCTATTGCTGGAATCCCTCCTTTTGCAGGATTTTTAAGTAAATGAGTTGTTTTGTTGTCTGGAGTACTTTCTCAGTCTTATTTTGTTTTTCTATTTGCCGTTTTTTGTTCTGTAATAGGAGGTGTTTATTATGTTAGAATTGTCAAAATACTTTTTTTTCAAAAAAACTCTTATCTTTTAATTACGATAAAAGCTCTAAGAAAAGAATTACACTTAAATTTTAAAAAAGTCTTTTTGGTTGGTCTTTGTCTTTATTTTATTCTGTTTCTTTTTGTGGCTCCTCATTCAGGTTTTTTTTTTGCTTCTCAAACAATAATGATATTGTTTTAAGGTGGGCGTTTCTTTTTTTTTTATTTTTGGGGCAATTGGTTCTGGGATAATGGTTATTTCTGCATTAAACCCTGTATTTTCTCCTTTTTGATTGGTTATCGTTTTTATTAATTCTGCAGTTTTTTTTCTTTTGTTAGGAGTTGATTTTATTGCTTTAATGTTTTTGTTGGTTTATGTTGGGGCCATTGCTGTTTTATTTTTGTTTGTTATTATGTTGTTAAATTTAACGGATTATCCTCCTGCTTTTTTTAAAAGAGAGGCCGACATGACAAATTATATTCCGATTGGGTTCCTTATAGGTGTCTTTTTTTTTTCTGAGGCCTCTTCTAGTTGATTCGTTTTGGGACCTTTTCAAAAAGAGAACTGAGACTTGTCTTTTCCTTGACTTATTATTTCTTATCATAATATAGAGGCGCTGGGGCAAGTTTTATATGTTGTTTGTTGTTGTTTATTTATTTTGGCCAGCTTTATTCTTTTAGTTGCTATGATCGGAGCTATTTTTTTAACTCAAGATAAAGCCCCCTTGGGCAAAACACAACAGCTTCTGGGGGGATAAAGTGAAGATAGGCCGCGTTTGTGCAGGAAACCAATAAAAAATTCTATGACAGAGACACGGAACTGTACTGATTATGTTTTTGATTGTGCCGAACTCATGGTGGAAGGTGTGCATATTGCGGCTTGCCTTATCACATTTTATTTTTTTGAATTAGCAAATTACCTTGTGGAGTGATTTCCCATATCCTAGATTTGTTTTATTCATTTTTGGGTCTAATGATAAGAAAACTTTTATTGGGTGTTTTTTATAATTGCATAAAAGTATATTGGTCTTATTCCTTTTTGGGGCTAATTATAAGTAAACAATTGTTGAGTTTTTTTTTTACGATAGGGGGTCCCTTAGGCGGTGCCATGGTCTTCTGGACCCTCTGTCTCCCCTGGTGGGGGTTAGGCTAAAATAAACCGTTTGCCTTCAAAGCAAAAACTGTGGGTGTGAGTCCCGCACCTCTAGCTCATGCCGCAGTTAGACACTGGTCTTTTTTTTGTTCAATATGGGGGTACTTGTGTGTTTTTTTTTTTTATTATTTTTTTTTCTTGTTTTTTTTCTTCTGCCGCAAATAAAAAAACAATTTTTTTTTCGAAAGAAAATAAAGATGTTTTTATTTGATTTTAATGATAAATAAATATTTAATTCGTTGAGTTTTTTCTACAAACCACAAAGATATCGGTACTTTATATTTAGTTTTTGGGGTTGGGGCGGGTTTAATTGGAACGGCTTTTAGTATGCTTATACGACTGGAGCTTTCTGCGCCGGGGGCGATGCTGGGGGACGATCATCTTTATAATGTCATTGTAACAGCACATGCTTTTATTATGATTTTTTTTTTAGTTATGCCCGTTATGATTGGTGGGTTTGGTAATTGGTTGGTTCCACTATATATTGGAGCCCCTGATATGGCTTTCCCCCGATTAAACAATATTAGTTTTTGGTTGTTGCCGCCGGCATTGTTTTTATTATTGGGTTCGGTTTTTGTAGAACAAGGAGCAGGAACAGGGTGAACGGTTTATCCCCCGTTGTCCAGTGTCCAAGCACACTCCGGGGGTTCTGTTGACATGGCGATTTTTAGTCTCCATTTGGCTGGGGCTTTTTCTATTTTAGGGGCAATAAACTTTATTACTACAATTTTTAATATGCGGGCCCCGGGTATTACGTTTAATAAAATGCCTTTGTTTGTTTGGTCTATTTTAATCACTGCTTTTTTATTGCTTTTATCTTTACCTGTTTTAGCCGGTGCTATTACAATGCTTTTAACAGATCGTAATTTTAACACCACTTTTTTTGAGCCTTCAGGGGGGGGGGATCCGATTTTATTTCAGCATTTATTTTGGTTTTTTGGACACCCAGAAGTTTATATTTTGATTTTACCGGGCTTTGGGATGATCTCTCAAATTATTCCTACTTTTGTTGCAAAAAAACAAATTTTTGGATATTTAGGAATGGTTTATGCAATGCTTTCTATTGGGCTTCTTGGGTTTATTGTATGGGCACATCATATGTTTACTGTTGGTATGGATGTTGATACAAGGGCATATTTTACAGCAGCAACGATGATAATTGCTGTTCCTACGGGGATTAAGGTTTTTAGTTGATTAGCTACTGTTTACGGGGGGGTTTTAAGATTAGACACTCCAATGCTTTGGGCTATGGGATTTGTTTTTTTATTTACATTAGGCGGGCTTACTGGGGTAATTTTAGCCAATAGTTCTCTTGATATTGTTCTTCATGATACATATTATGTTGTAGCACATTTTCATTATGTCCTTTCTATGGGGGCCGTGTTTGCTATCTTTGGGGGGTTTTATTATTGAATCGGAAAAATTAGTGGTTATTGTTATAATGAGCTTTTTGGAAAAGTTCATTTTTGGTTGATGTTTATCGGAGTAAATTTAACTTTTTTCCCTCAACATTTTTTAGGTTTAACGGGGTTCCCCAGACGATATTCGGATTTTGCAGATTCTTTTGCTGGTTGGAACCTAATTAGTTCTTTTGGTTCTGTTATTTCTATTTTAGGTGTTATATGATTTTTATATCTTGTTTTTGACTTTTTTGTTTCAGAGGAAAAGTTTTTAGGTTGAAAAGGAGGAAGTTCTATAGAATGAAAACATTCTTCTCCTCCTGAGTTTCACACTTATAACGAATTGCCTTTTGTGTTTAGAGTTTTAAGAGAAGCATCATAAGAAAGACTAAGGGTAAGTCGTCGGGCTCATGCCCCGAAAAAGTGAGTTCAAGTCTCACTCTTATGAAAGCGGCCGTACAAAAAAAAAAACAAAGAAGATAACTAAGAGAGGCTAAAACTAAACGGTATACTTTTCGAAACGGCGGACAGACGCTTTACTTGTTGCTTTGCGTAAAAGCGAGTTTTATTTGAAACTGAAACATCTTAATACTAAGGAAAAATCAAACGAGATTCCGAAAGTAGTGGCGAGCGAACTTGGAGTTATGTTAAAGGTGATCATAGATCTAAATTAAACGTTAGTTTATACTGATAGCAAGAGTACTGTGAAGGAAAGTTGAAAGAGAGTTGAAAAGAGCTTGAATCGATTGTTTTTTAAGCAGTTATTAAATAGCGTACCTTTTGTATAATGGGTAAAAAAGATTAATTTGGCAGATTTAAAAAGGTAAGTTAAAAGAGATTTTTTTAGTCAAAAAGCCCGAAACCAAGTGATTTAATCATGGATAGTAAAAAGAACGAACTGGTGGTTGTTGCAAAACCCTCAGAGGATTTGTGATTAGGGGCTAAACACTAACCGAACTTGGATATAGCTGGTTTTCTGCGAAAATTATCTAAGTAGTGCTCTTTTTCTTTTGTTTTAGTTGTCATTTTATAAAAAAAAAAAGAAAAGAAAAGAAGATAAACAAAAGATGAAAAGATTTTTTGTTAAAAGAGAAAAGCTCAAATCAGAAGTTATAGGCATTTGTTTTTAAGTGTTAAAGCAAAAGAAAATTTAGACAATAAAAAAGTGGGCTTGGAGCCAGCTATCTTTTAAAAAGTGCGTAGTTGTTTATTTAAAGCTTTTTATTTTTGTAAAAATTTGGATGGCTAAAAAAAAACCTTAAACTCTGAAAATAAAAATATTTAGTAGCAGAATAAACTGTTTTTTCAGTAGGAATAATTTTTACATGAGTAATCTAAATGTTATTTTTTTTTTCTTTATTTTACCAGTTGCTCTGGGTTATACAGCTTCTAAGGGTTTCTTATGAATTCTTTAATAAAAATGTGTGTTATCAGGAAAAATAAAAATAATTACTGTTTGTCTAATTAAGAAAGAGAAAAAAAGAGAAACGTTTTTTTAAAGAACTCGGCAAACAAGAACTTCGACTGTTTACCAAAAACATAGCTTTTTGTTTTTTATAAAAGGTGATACCTGCCCAGTGGTTGTATCTAAAAAAGTTTGTTTTGCTTACTAATAATGACAATTAAATGGCCGCGGTAACACTGACTGTGAAAATGTAGCGCAATCAATTGTCAATTAATTGTTGACCGGTATGAATGGTGTCACGAAAGTTCTTCTGTTTTAAAAAAACACTCAAGGAAATTGAATTTGTAGTGAAGATGCTACATTAAAATTGTTAGACGAGAAGTCCCCATGGAGCTTTACTGAAAGCCTAAAAAAAATTTTTTATTTATTTATAGGTTAGACAGTTTTGTTGGGGTGATAGTTTTTTAAAAAGTAACGAAAACGAACTATGACGCATGTTTCACTCTGAAAACTTGAAGAGACATTTGGGGTGTGTTTTATGATCTATTGTTTTGAATGAAAAAGATAATGAAAGCAGATAAAAGTTACCCTGGGGATAACAGCGCTATAACGTTTGAGAGTTAATTAACGACGGTGTTTGCGACCTCGATGTTGAATTGCAGCATCCTGGGGTGCAGTAACTCCCAAGGGTTGGTTTGTTCATCCATTAAAGCTGTACATGATTTGAGTTAAAAGCGTGGTAACACAGCTTGGTTTCTATCTACAATTTTTAAACATAAGTGTTTTGTTTTTTAGTACGAAAGGATCCAAAATCAATAGTTCTCTAAATATATAGCTATTCTTTAAACCAGGACTGCTTCTAAAAAGAAAAAAGAAATATTTTTTGTTTAATTTTTTTTTGTTTAATTTTTTTTT